TTCAAGAATCGTTCATGAATTTACAATCAATAGTTAACGGTTCAAATTTGTCCTAACTTTTTGGTTTTGTGACCGAAAACCATATTTATTTTTTGTTTTCAATATCAATAGAAGGAAGAAATTGTGTTTTTAGATATTCGGGATTTTAAGATATTCTACAATCAATCTTTTCGATCGATCCAATCCAAACAAAAAAGTAAAATTTATTTTAGGAAAGGGATTAAAGAAAACGGGATCCAAACTAAAAATACAAGAACAAAAGTACAAAGGCAAATTCTGTCATCTATTTTATATCGTTTTGGCGGCATGGCCGAGCGGTAAGGCGGGGGACTGCAAATCCTTTTTCCCCAGTTCAAATCCGGGTGTCGCCTGATGATAAACAAAAGAATCGAAATAACTTATTCTGCTTTGATAACTTGCTAGGGTTTTTCCAGCCGCAGCAGGCGGAGGAAAAAGGCTCTGGATACTTGCTTGATTCTAAGTATCTGGGGTTTTCTGTTCTATAAAATGTCTTCAATTAAGGTTTAAGGAAAGATTAGAGTCGTGAAAAAAAACGGGTAAATTTTTATATGATAGCCCCTCCACTAATAATGTAGTGTCTACTGGCTGAGTCTTGAATTAGATTGATAGGGGAGAGAAAATCGAATTCAATTTTGAATTGCGGAAAGAGCAGAAGATACTTTGTATACATACTCATGAAAGTTTATGAGTACTCTGGCAGTCAATCAATAGTAATTTGATTGAATGTATAATTCGTTTTTAGTTTATTTAACTAAACTAAAAGTTTAGTTTTTTTTACTTATTTCTATTTATTAGATAGAAAGATTAACGTTAAAAAGTAAAGTACAAAAATAAATTTTTACTTTTCAAGAACCTCTAGTCAAGAGCATAATAATACGTCTTCGATTGGGTCATAGGGCAAATCGGAGATGGTAAGATTTATATCAAATAAAAAAGAAAAAAAAAATAGGGGGTATTCAATATATAATGATCTAGCTTGATTTTATATATAGTTTTTTTACTTAATGAAAGGCGACAAAAGTAAAGAACGGGTCTTATTATTATGACATGTTATTAACATTCCTTTGTTACTTCTGCTACTTCAAAGGCTGTCTCTGCGTATTTTGCTTTGGCTTAATGTTTTCCGATTATACTATAAATCTTATAATTATAACAATCGTTCTAATTGGATTTGGATTTATTGAATTTTTTCCTCAATGGTGTTGGATCCGAATCCCCTTTTGACTATGTGATAGAAATTCTACTATTATTAGTGAACAATAATTGAATAATTCCTTCATAGAGATCGAGGACAAAACCCACATGGATATAGTAAGTCTCGCTTGGGCTGCTTTAATGGTAGTCTTTACATTTTCCCTTTCACTCGTAGTATGGGGAAGAAGTGGACTCTAGAAGTACTAATAATTAAGTTTAGGAATCAAACTGGATCCATTTTTTCTATAGATCGTTCTGTTCTCCAAATACTTTAGTTTTAATTTTACTTTTATTCCTTCATTGATTTGAATCTTTCTTTCAATGGATCTCGGAATTCATGGCATTCATATTAAAAAAAATCTGACTGTAGGATTCTTTCAGATTGATTGGAATCAACATAAATCAAATAGAAATTGATGAAGCAAAGAAATAGAATTGGGACATAACACTATGGACATTATATATATAATTTCTATCTATATATATAGATAGATAATAGTGTTGATTGATATATATCAAACTAACCTCTATCTTCATACAACAAACTTTATATAGTACAATACCAATACTAGATAGTATGGTAGAAAAAAAATTTCTACCATACTATCTAGTATCTCATAGATTACTGTTTTCATAGAATACTGCTGAGTATAAGTCGATCATTTCATTTAAAACGCGCAATTGAAAATCTTTTCTTTTATTTCTTCGCTGCAATCATTGATAAGAACTAAAAAGTCACAAATTGAATTTTTAATTCAAATTAATCACTTTGACTTACTGTTTTTACGTATATTATAAGTAAAAAAGCAGTAGGGATTAGAATGAACAGTGCAGTAGCAATAAATGCGAGAATATTTACTTCCATAATTTTGTTATTTCATTTTTCTTTAATTCGCAATAACTCGGGATTTAATCCCATAGAGACGATCAATCTTTTGGCTGTAAATTCAATGGGATTAATATGAATTACACTCGATGGAATCGAATCGGATCAATATCATGAATAAGAATATCTGACAAATTGATTCATCGTCAAGAATTGAATAGCATAAACACAGGAAGATCCTTTATACATACTATACCGAATTCCAACGTAAATTCCTGAGACAATCAAAAACACCTTTAATTTTATTAAAATTAAATTTTTTCATTCTTTTTCATCGTTTCTTTTTTGTGTCAAAGGGATACAAATAGTATAATTGCATTCCCAACAAGAATTCGTTTTATTTTTGCATTTCTTCTATTGTTTGTTTGGATTTGTTTACAACGGCGGTTTGATGATACT